CTGTCAGCTTCTTATTTCAAAAATATTTTCCTTTTTTCCAAAAGAAACCTATCTATTTTTATATATTTCACTATATATACATATGTGTATATATGTGAATTTTATAACTCTTATTTGAATCCTTTCATTTCAAGGAATTCGGTGGTATGTTAGAATCAAAAATAATCATAAATAATTTAATAAATACAGATTTGAGAAATAAAAAATGATAGATATTAATAAATAAAATAAAGAAAGCATAGGACAGAAAGAAGATATTCTTGGAACAATTTTTATTCATGATCAATTATTAAAAGAAATGATTCAAATAGAAATTCTTTTCAAATCAACTCTTTTTTTTTCAAAAATTCCTTAAAATGAAAAGAGGATTTCATCATGTTTAAATTCTCATTTAAATAAAATGAAATGGCATAATTTTGCATAACACAGCTTTTTTTTGATACTATTAATTTACTCAGTTAATTTACTCAATTGACAAGATTGACAATGAATTTATGGGCTCGGAATCAAAAAATGAATCGAGATCATATCTATTGAATCCATTTTTTTTATAATTAAATCACTTAATTCTTTTTTTTAGTATTTTATCGATAATGATCCATAGAATCGTGAATTTCTCATCGGAATTCAAATAATTGATTCTTATGGTTCTGATTACTATCCTATTTGGAACTTAGGTAAGTATTTTATCAATATATGTAGTAAAAAAACATATTGAATTTAGCCTTTTCATGCTTACTATAACTAGTTATTTCAGTTTTTTACTGGCTGCTTTAACTATAACCTTAGTTCTATTTATTGGTTTAAGAAAGATACGACTTATTTGAAATGAATTGAATGAAAAATTCATAAAAATCTTTCTCAGGGATTTCATGTATTCTATGGCTCTTTCCGCAAAAATTGCCAATTATTTTATTGGTCATTGAGATTCATGGATAATTCAGATTAATATTTAAAGATAGATCTTAACCTTTTTTTATCTGCTCAAACCAAAATGATTGAAGTTTTTCTATTTGGAATTGTCTTAGGCCTAATTCCTATCACTTTAGCAGGATTATTCGTGACTGCATATTTACAATACAGACGTGGTGATCAGTTGGACCTTTGATTTAATCAATTTTCTTTTTTGTTTTATTAACTTTTTTCGAAGCCGAGGTCAAATTTCAGTTTGAATTTGACTTCGTTTTGTTTTTGTATAGACGAAATCACGCTCTGTAGGATTTGAACCTACGACATCGGATTTTGGAGACCCGCGTTCTACCGAACTGAACTAAGAGCGCTTTTTCTATTTCTATCCTAACGCATTTCTTATACATATAGTATCCGCAAATCCACAATCTTAATGAATTCCTGTTCACTTCCCATAGGAAAAGTAATAGGTAGGGATGACAGGATTTGAACCTGTGACATTTTGTACCCAAAACAAACGCGCTACCAAGCTGCGCTACACCCCTTTTCGAACTTGCTGTACAGTGTCATTTTACAAAATCCTTGTCTTATTTTCCATATATATGATCATTTTCTTCTCTATATATATCAAAGTTTCTTGTCATTGATTACTATAATACTTACTATAATACTATAATAAATAATATACATCTGAAATAAATAATATACATCTGAAACGCAATCTAATCTATAAATGCAGAATTCATATTTGAGCAGTAATGCTGGGCTTCTTTCTTTTGTTTGTTAGGTGGGACAGGAAATTCTTATCTATGGGTTCATTGTACATATCAATTTTAGATAGGAATTGAGGGTAAAAAAAAAGGAAAAATCAATTCAAAAAATCTTGAACTAAAGTATCTGACCATACATGTATTCCAATAAAATAATGAAAGAGAATTTGCAATGCAAGATATAAAGACATATCTCTCTGTGGCACCTGTGATAAGTGCTCTATGGTTTGGTTCTTTAGCAGGTCTATTAATAGAAATAAATCGTTTATTCCCAGATGCTTTATCATTTCCTTTTTTTTGATTTTAGTTATTAATATGTGAAGAAATGAAGGAGAATAGAATTACATGTGACGATTCTTTTTTCAAATCTTTACGATAGATAAAAGGTATAAGTTTAGCTCATCCAAAACCCAGTGAATAGAAATCCAGTAAGCCCACTCAAGATCGAATTTTGGAAAAAATGGGATTCATTAGTCTAGCGTAAGCTAGACGAAATAATAATTGAAAAGAAGAGACTGAAATAAGTAAGTTATAAAGATTTCCAATCAAACTAGATAGTTAGAAAGAAATTCTATTACTTAATTTTTATTCTGTTTTTTATTAATTAAAATAATACCTATTAAATTAACTAGATAATTTCATGTCAAAAAAATCTTTAGAAATGTAATAACTAGTTAAGAATTCTTACTGATTTTTTCTTCTTTTTCGATTCAAAAACCGAAAATAGGAAAGTTTAAGTTAAACCAATCAAAAGATATAAAGGAGGTTCATGGCTAAAGGGAAAGATGTAAGAGTCAGAGTTTTTTTGGAATGTACTAGTTGTGTTCGAAGAAATGTCAATAAGAAATCAATGGGTATTTCTAGATATATTACTCAAAAGAATCGTTCTAATACACTCAATTTATTAGAATTGAGAAAATTTTGTCGCTATTGTAACAAACATACGATTCATAGGGAAATAAAAATAAAGAAATAGATCAAAGAAAACAAACATCATGTTTTCTATTTTTGAAAGCAATAAATAAATTAAGAACTTACCATATTATTAAATATAACATATACATATATATAAATGGAAAGAATATCTATTAAACCTAATCTCATTTTAACGTGGAGATTATATCATTTGTATATATTCAATATATATATATATTTATATATATAAAATAAATGAAATTAAGAAAATGATATCTGAATCAAAACCTATTTTAGTTGGATCTTAAATGAATCAAGAAATCGAATTTTAGAGATAAGGAATAAACCATGGATAGACTTAAGCAACCTCTTCGTATTCGTAAAGCCAAGCAATCTCTTGTTCGTCAAGCTAAGCAACCTCTTGTTCGTAAAGCCAAGCAACCTTTTGTTCATAAAGCCAAGCAACTTCTTGGTAAATTCAACAACCCTTTTCATAAATTCAGACAAGATTTTCCTAAATCCAAAAAATCTCGTTTACGGAAAATGTGTCAATATATTTCTCTTCGTAAATACCTTTTTTTTCATCGTGGATTTGAATTTCGTTATAAATATTCTAAATATTCGAAATACTTTCTTAACCAACGTAATATGCGTTTTTGCATCGGATCAAGGAAGCAAATCCATTATAGGAATATACATTCAATTGGTCGATTTATTGGTTTAGCAGGAAGAATCATACCTAGACGAGTTACTAAATTAACCTTGAGACACCAACGATTAATGACTAATGCTATAAAAAAAGCTCGTTTTTTAGCTTTATTACCTTTTATTGAAAATGAGCTACATTTTAAGAAAAAATGGCGCGAGATCTTAGAACGTCGTAAAAAAAAAAAAGACAAAAAGAAAAAGAGAAATAAAAGAAGATCAATAAGAACTCATCCTGAAACGGAGCTGAGAGTTCCTCCTCTCGGAACTACTCCTTTTAATCCTTTAAAAAACAAAGTATTAAAAACTAATCCTAAAACGGAGCCGAGAGTTCCTCCTCTCGGAACCGAACCAGGGACTACTCCTTTTAATCCTTTAAAAAACAAATTCAAGAACTACTCGTCATAAAACCATAAACCCATAAGCCTATTTTCCAATTGACTCAAAACCTCAAATTGGAACTCAAGTTAAAATATTTTGTTTGAAAAAGCTTAGAAATCAGATTGGATTCTTAATGTTATAAATAAAAAAAGGAAAAAAATCTTCTTTATTGAAGTATTTTCGTATTAATTTTTATCTGAATTTTTTTTCTTCTATTTCTATATCTTCCCGGATCTTCCCGGAGTTCATTCCCCGGGGAATCCTGTTTTAATCATTACTAATAAATTATTTGAGTATCTCTTCATAAACCTTATTAGGTTTAAATATTTTATCAGAAATCTTACAAAAACCAATCTTATTTGATATAGATATTTGTGAAAGTATTTTACGATTAAGAAAAGATTGCTTCTTATATAGATTGTGGATAAACTTACAATAACTATCAAATGTTTGGTTTTCACGAGTTACTGCATTTATTCTAGTGATCCACAAACGACGAAAATACCTCTTTTTCCTGCCTCTATCTCGATGAGAGTAAAACAAACCTCTCATTTTCTGTTGAATAATCATTCGAGTATGTCTTGAATGAGCTCCTCTAAAACCTGATACAAGGGAACGATTTTTTTTTCGACGTCTTCGAGCTATATATCCTCGTCTCACTCTGCTCATTGAATAAAATTCAATCTTATTGAATAAAATAACTAACGGGTTAGATTTCTTTTCTTTCAGTTATTCTTTTATCCGTCTAGGGTCAATCAATAACAAAACACATTATTCCAATATATCAAATATCGATTCCAATGGCTTTTGCTACTAGAACCTTCCCAACCACGATTCTTGCTTTTCTTCCCATTCTTAAATAAAGAATTCAATATTCATTCCAAAAAAAGAGTGGGTTCCATCGTTTCTATGGTTACCTCTCAAACGGTGAGGTCCTCTCTATACACCGGAGCTTCTTCAATTAATCAAAAGATTTTGTGAACTTTTATAGTTCATATTCTTTGGCTCTATCTATTAATTAGAAAGTAATAGCCCTTTTCACACTAAGAGTTATCCATACAGTGAGGGCATTTCATTCGAAAAGTTGGCTAGGTACATCCTTTAAGAGCGGGAGATTTCTTACCATTTTTTTTGGCTGTCTTATGTTTCTAAGAAGTTGTGTAATAGTTGGCATATTGTGTATATATCTATACAGAATCCAATTTCTTTCTTTCGATCTTAACCAGATGTTATTTTTCTCAATTTGCCTTTTTTGAATATGGAATACTCCATATTCAAAAAAGGCAAATTCGACTTTGAAATAGATTTCAAAAAAATAACTCGGATCACTCTTTTATTTCATTTTCTTTTTTGGACTTTACTATGTGATCGATAATACCATAATCTTGAGCTTCTGTTGCCGACATATAATAGTCTCTTTCCAGATCCTTCTGTATAACTTCTACAGGTTTACCTGTGTTTTCTGCATAAATATCCGCAATTGTGTTACGAAATTCAAGCATATGTTCTGCTTCTATTTTTATGAAATGTACATTTCCCTTAACACGAGCACTGCTAGGTTGGTGAATCATCACCTTAGCATTAGGGTATGCTACCCGTTTAGTAATTGTTCCTCCCACCAGGATCAAAGATGCTGCTGATGCAGCTAATCCCATATTTATTGTACGTACATCAGGTATAATGTACCTCATTGTATCATACATAGATATAGCTGACTCTGCTCCTCCACCGGGAGAGTTTATATATATGCTGATATCAGTATCAGCATCAGTATCCTCATAAACATCAGTTTCCGAATCCAGTTGTAACAAGAGAGCGATAAACCGATTGGCGAGACGTATCTTAATTTCTTTGCATAGAAAGAGTGCTCTTTCTATGTAAAGTCGTTCGTATATGCCAATCCAAGTCGGTTTATCCTCGAAAAAACGACGATAACGTACTTTTGGTATACCCAATGGCATATCATATTCATCCTTTTTTTGCAAATAACTAATTTCTTTTCTTTCAGTTATTCTTTATCTCCATCTAGGGTCAATCAATAACAAAACACATTATTCCAATATATCAAATATCGATTCCAATGGCTTTTGCTACTAGAACCTTCCCAACCACGATTCTTGCTTTTCTTCCCATTCTTAAATAAAGAATTCAATATTCATTCCAAAAAAAGAGTGGGTTCCATCGTTTCTATGGTTACCTCTCAAACGGTGAGGTCCTCTCTATACACCGGAGCTTCTTCAATTAATCAAAAGATTTTGTGAACTTTTATAGTTCATATTCTTTGGCTCTATTAATTAGAAAGTAATAGCCCTTTTCACACTAAGAGTTATCCATACAGTGAGGGCATTTCATTCGAAAAGTTGGCTAGGTACATCCTTTAAGAGCGGGAGATTTCTTACCATTTTTTTTGGCTGTCTTATGTTTCTAAGAAGTTGTGTAATAGTTGGCATATTGTGTATATATCTATACAGAATCCAATTTCTTTCTTTCGATCTTAACCAGATGTTATTTTTCTCAATTTGCCTTTTTTGAATATGGAATACTTAATATTCAAAAAAGGCAAATTCGACTTTGAAATAGATTTCAAAAAAATCACTCAGATCACTCAGGATTTTATTCATTTTCTTTTTTGAACTTTGCTATGCGATCAATAATACCATAATCTTGAGCTTCTGTTGCCGACATAAAATAGTCATAGTCTCTTTCCAGATCTTTCTGTATAACATCTACAGGTTTACCTGTATTTTCTGCATAAATATCCGCAATTGTGTTACGAAGTTTAAGCGTATCTTCTGCTTCTATTATTAAGGAATCTTCTATTATTAAGGAATCTATATTTGTATTTGTGCTAGTAGGGGCACAAATAGGTTGGGTAATACAAATCTTAGCGTGAGGGAATGCTACCCGTTTAGTAATTGTTCCTCCGGCCAGGATCAAAGATGCTGCTGATGCAGTTGCTCCCATAGCTAGTGTACACACATCAGGTACAATGTACCTCATTGTATCATATATAGATAGAGCTGCCTGTGCCTCTCCACCGGGAGAGTTCATATATATATAAATATCAAGATTATTATAAAAATCAGTTTCCGAATCCAGCAGTAACAAGAGAACGATAAACCGATTGGCGAAAGGTATCGTAATTTCTTTGCATAGAAAGAGTGTTCTTTCTTTGTAAAGTCGTTCGTATATATCAATCCAAATCGGTTTTTCGTTTAAACGAGACTTAAAAAGTACTTTTGGTACACCCAATGGCATATCATATTCATCCTATTTTTGCAAATAACTAATTTCTTTTCTTTTAGTTATTCTTTTATCCGTCTAGGGTCAATCAATAACAAAACACATTATTCCAATATATCAAATATCGATTCCAATGGCTTTTGCTACTAGAACCTTCCCAACCACGATTCTTGCTTTTCTTCCCATTCTTAAATAAAGAATTCAATATTCATTCCAAAAAAAGAGTGGGTTCCATCGTTTCTATGGTTACCTCTCAAACGGTGAGGTCCTCTCTATACACCGGAGCTTCTTCAATTAATCAAAAGATTTTGTGAACTTGTATAGTTCATATTCTTTGGCTCTACCTATTAATTAGAAAGTAATAGCCCTTTTCACATTAAGAGTTATCCATACAGTGACGGCATTTCATTTTAAAAGTTGGCTAGGTAGCTAACCCTATGAGTCCGTTCTTTCAAAAAGGAACATGCTTAATGTAATGCTATTTCCTCCGCTTAATGGATAACTTTTTGCTACCAATGGAGAATTGCTTCTTATTTCAAATCGAAAATGATTGGATTTTGACCAATGGAAACCATCAATTTGTATAGAATAAATTGGTATATAATATACCTATATATACTATCCTATTCATCAGTACTGCTCGTTGATACTGGAAAAATTCTCTCATCTGTTCGAATTCATGATCTGAACGAGTCGCACATACACCCTAGCACATGTTCCTCGACGCTGAGGACATCCTTTAAGAGCGGGAGATTTCTTACCATTTTTTTTTGGCTGTCTTATGTTTCTAAGAAGTTGTGTAATAGTTGGCATATTGTGTATATATCTATACAGAATACAATTTCTTTGTTTCGATCGATCTTAACCAGATGTTATTTTTCTCAATTTGCCTTTTTTGAATATGGAATACTTAATATTCAAAAAAGGCAAATTCGACTTTGAAATAGATTTCAAAAAAATCACTCAGATCACTCAGGATTTTATTTCATTTTCTTTTTTGGACTTTACTACGTGATCGATAATACCATAATCTTGAGCTTCTGTTGCCGACATAAAATAATCTCTTTCCAGATCCTTCTGTATAACATCTACAGGTTTACCTGTGTTTTCTGCATAAATATCCGCAATTGTGTTACGAAGTTCAAGCATATCTTCTGCTTCCATCATTAAGGAATCTATGTTTGTATTTGTGCTAGTAGGGGCACTTCTAGGTTGGTGAATCAAAATCCTAGCGTTAGGGTATGCTACCCGTCTAGTAATTGTTCCTCCGGCCAGGATCAAAGATGCTCCTGATGCAGCTAATCCCATAGCTATTGTACACACATCAGGTAACATAGCTTTTATAGTATCATAAATGGCTATTGATTGGTGTACTTCTCCACCGAGAGAGTTTATATATATATATATATCAGTATCATTATAAACATCGGTTTCCGAATCCAGCAGTAACAAGAGAGCGATGAACCGATTGGCAAAAGGTGTCGTAATTTCTTTGCATAGAAAGAGTGTTCTTTCTATGTAAAGTCGTTCGTATACGTCAATCCAAATCGGCTTTTCGTCTAAAACATCACGAGCTAAAACATCATCATAATTACGATAAGGTACTTTTGGTACCGGCATATCATATTCATCCTTTTTTTGCAAATAACTAATTTCTTTTCTTTCAGTTATTCTTTTATCCGTCTAGGGTCAATCAATAACAAAACACATTATTCCAATATATCAAATATCGATTCCAATGGCTTTTGCTACTAGAACCTTCCCAACCACGATTCTTGCTTTTCTTCCCATTCTTAAATAAAGAATTCAATATTCATTATACTATCAAATTTACTAATTTTCAATAGAGTGAGAAATCGATTGTCGTTCAATATTTATTATACTATCAAATTTACTAATTTTCAATAGAGTGAGAAATCGATTGTCGTTCAATATTTATTATACTATCAAATTTACTAATTTTCAATAGAGTGAAAAATCGATTGTCGTTCAATATTTATTATACTATCAAATTTACTAATTCGCAATAGAGTGAAAAATCGATTGTCGAAAGGTGTCGTAATTTCTTTGCATAGAAAGAGTGTTCTTTCTCATTCGTATATGTCAACCCAAATCGGTTTTTCGTCTAAAACACGGTGATAAGGTACTCTTGGTATGCGTAAAGGCATAAAATTGAATTCCATTTTTGAAAATATTTTGATGCACTTGAATAAGGAAACATAAATTAGCATATTCTCAAATGAAATTCTCAAATTAAGCAAGCAGATTTTCTTGAATCATACAGGAATTGGGATAAGCTAAAAAAAGGAAAATTCGAGTTTCAAATACATAAAAAAAAATATTCGAGGAAAGGCTATAATCAAATTCTTGATTAGATCTTCTTAATCAATTTTATTTCTTTAATGGGTTTCTTTTTATTTTATATCTTTTTATTTTCTAATAAATAAGAAAAATAAAATTCATTTTAATGAATTGAATGTGAATTCAAAATAAAAATATAGAGTAATCTTATCTTATTTAAGTTCGAAACGTTTTGTAATCTTCAACCAATTATGTGCTTCAATATAATTGCTTGGAGTAAGCGCTATAGCTTGTTTCCAATACTCAGCAGCTTGATTGGACCAAGCCTCTGCAATTTCAGAATCGCTCTCTAGAATGGCCTTTTCTCCCCGGTCGGAATAGAGAATTCTTTCCCTTAGAACTGTACTTGAGAGTTTCCTACCTCATACGGCTCAGTAATCTATTCTTTTTTTTTCTATCTATTCTATATCTGAATTTCTTTTATCCTGATTTCTTCTATATTGGATAATTCAATTTCTCTTCATTTTTTTTATTATATTGTTAATAAAAAAAAAGAAAAAGTTAATTACAGTAAGTTTCAAACTCTGATTTCATTAATAATCAATCAGTTTTTTCTTTTCTTCCCACCTTCAGAAGAATAAAGCATATATAGCTCATAAATATATTCTTATGATTTTCTGAGAGGTAACTATCTCGTTTTCATATAGGAAATCGCTATAGAATCTTTGAAAAAGAATTTTTTCAATAAGAAAAAAGACTTACTATCTTTGGGATCTAAAACTACACCGCTGCTTAATATCTTAGTGGATCAACTCTATTACATAAGTGGATTCCTAACTTAATGTCCCCTCTCATGGCATAAGTAAGCAGTTCTTAACTTTATCGACACAATAGCTCGCTAATTGATCTTTACGATGCTTCCTCTATTAATTTGATTTTTTATCCATAGAATAAAAAGTAGAGGCTTTTTTCTACCTATTTTGATTTTTGTGAAATCTGTTTATTTCCTACAGCTGATAAAAATCGTTGTTTTTGACGATTTCTATGTAGAAATCCTATTTTCTCTAGTAGATACTAGCTAATTTTTTTTTCTATAGTAGAGATAGTCGCACGTAATGACAGATCACAGCCATATTATTAAAAGCTTGCGGTAAAAAAGGATTTCGTTCTAGTGCTCGAAAATAATATTCCAAAGCTTTTGTATGTTCTCCATTGCTTGTATGTATAAGGCCTATGTTATAGAGTATATAACTTCGGTCATAAGGATCCATTTCTGGTCGCGTAGCTTCATAATAATTCTGTAAAGCTTCTGCATAATTTCCCTCGGATTGAGCCAACATTCGTTACGGTCGTTCATTCTATTGAAAAGGTCTCCGTTCCAGAACCGTACATGATATTTTCATTTCATACGGCTCCTACCTTCTATACATAATACTGACTAAAAAATCTTTAGAATTAAAATCTAACTATTCTCATCTTATTATGAACTGAAAGAAGCTAGTATTTTTACTAGAAATCTCTAGTCAACCTTCTTATCAGAGGTTTTTTCTTAACACCAACTTATCATATTACTACTACATATTAGTAGTAGATGAAATGAATACATATTAGTAGTCGATGAAATGAAAAAGGTAACTCCAATAATTTATTTGTTATTAACGCTTTCTTTTTCTGGGAATTAGTTACTTCAACGATCTTTTATGGTTTTATGGGTATCCAAAGTACGAACGAAATGGATGTTTGTTGTCCCAACCATTCTTTTTAGTCCCGATACTTATAAGGAAAAGGGTTATTTCGAACAAAGTTTTTGTTTTGTTGATTTCTAAGTGTAGTGCTTTTTCCCTATACTTAAATAGGGTATTTAGTAGAGTAGGATTGACCCGCAATACGAAGAAACCTATGGGTTTAATCTTTTGCTCAATGCTCAAATGGATGATTAAAGCATCTGAGATTGCATCAATCGAGGATACACGACAGAAGGGATTTATTGTTTTACCCCCACAAACTTCACCTTCACCAAGCGTAGGTTTCTTTTCATTATTAGGTTTTTTCTATCCCGCAATACGTTTTTCTTGTAAGACTTAATTTATTGTAAGACTTAACTACAGGCTAAAAAAAACAAGAAAAAAGAATCAAATCACACCATCTCTGTAATAGGTAAATGCCTTTTTTTCTCCTGAAGTTGTTGGAATTATTCCCAACAATATATTGGCTACAATTGAAAAGGTCTTATCTATAAAATTCCCATTTATACGCGATCTAGGCATAATTACTAATCCGTTATATAATTCTTTTCATTACCCCTCGAGAAAATGATCTTAACAACAAAGTAAATATAAAGTCAAAAATTACGTAAAAAAAAAGACAAGGAAAGATATGAATATGAAATAGTTGACTTTTTATTCCAATTTCATATTCCACTAATCAATAGGTTTTTGTTTCATTTAAGTTCAATAAAATAAAAAAAGATTTTATTTGACTATGTTATGTAGATAATTCAAGAAGTTTTTTTTGGTTAGAATTCAAACAACGGAAAAATCTTTTTCTTTTTATCATAAAATAAACCTTACAAATATTAATTATATGTTTTATTTGCATAATATGTGGCATAATAAATATGCCACATCATAAATCTAAAAATTTGAAATAAAAAATTCATGGGACGATTATCTATTTTTAAATAGATCCATGGAGTATTTTCTTTAAAAGAAAATAGAAAACTGGAAAGGTATTATTTATTCTTATGAAACCTATTAGTAATAAGAAAACTCCCTATTCACTCAGTTTTTCATCAAAAAATATAGAAAATATATATATATAGAATATATAGAGATTATAAAATAGGAGAGATGGCCGAGTGGTTGAAGGCGTAGCATTGGAACTGCTATGTAGGCTTTTGTTTACCGAGGGTTCGAATCCCTCTCTTTCCATTTTTTAAATTCTTCAATGTTCTTTATTAAAACAATATAATTAATATAATTATCGATAGTACCATTGCAGCAATAAAAAAACTTTTTCCTTTTTTCCTGTATCGATAAAATTGTTGAACAAAGTGATTAAGAATTTCTAAAGGAAGGTTTTTTTTATGAGAAAGATTAACCTTGCCTTTTTTTATGTTTCAGATTGGGACAAATCACCGTAAGTTGTTTACGTCTACGAACTAATCGACATCTTTTACAAATTTTACGAACTGATGCTCCAATTTTCATATTTCTTATGTATTATCTTTTTTCTTTGTTTCATTTATTGGGAAAAAATAAGACTCATCTATTTTTCTTGACTCTATCTCTCAGTAATACACGTATGTAATTATGACGCATATTAGCAGAGAGATAAGACAGAACGGTTTTATGACTATGATCTAAAGCTAAAGCGTACGTGGAACATGCTCTCGTTGAATTTGTTTACTACTGTTCCTAGAAAAACAAAATACTTTCTACCATTTTTTTCTTTTTCATCGGTTTATTTAAATGAAAACTTTTTTTGATTCATTTTTTTTCATTTTTTCCTGGATTATAGTCGCATATAATATGCTTTATTATATCACTTCAATGATAAAATAAAGCCTTCTTTTTATGCGTCTAAGACCAGGGTTGTATTCCAACCTGACTAGATCTCCGACCAATACAGTCCTCTTGTTCCGAAACATCTCATAAGAGAGATGACATTCTACGATTTCCCCAGTCTGATACAAGCGTGCGTGGAATGTACGCTCGTTGACTTGGTCTATGATGATTGCCAAGTAATAGAACATGATAAGTACCTCTATTACTTAAATAAATATTCAGTTCAGATCCAATTTAAATATATTTTTGATTCAGATATCATTTTATGAATCTAATATACTATCTATTTAGATAGTTTAGATAGTATAGAATACTATATAATTCGCGAAAATATTCTATTATTCAATATAATAGAATCATATCTTATTAAGATAAAACCTTATCTAAGTCATAGTATAATCATACCTTATTAATCCTTTTCTCCTACTTAAATGGTATATCTTTTTTGATTTTTATATTTCAAAATTTCGTTCTTTCCTTGCTTTCATTAACCCAAACTTCTTTCTTTAAAAAATTCTGCCCTTGTTAATATATCATGAACAGTCTCTGTAGGTTGAGCACCTTTTTTAAGAAAAAAAAGAATAGCAGAAAAATTTAAATAAGTTTTTTTATTTATTGGATCATAAAAACCTACTTTTCCAAGATCTTTTCCCTCTCTTCGGGACCGAGCATCAATTGCAACGATTCGATAGATGGCTCATTGGGATAGATAAAGATATAAATAAAAAAAGCCTCCCTAGAAACGTATGTGAAATTTTCACCTCATACGGCTCAAGAAAAATGATTTAAATTTATCTATAGAATGGAAAATGGGCTCAAAAAATCATGAATTAGACTATGATTCAAATAGAGTTCCTTTTTCCTTTTCGTTATATTATAGAAAAAAATATCATTTTGACTCATGACTCAAGTTAAATAATTTTGAGAAAGTTCAAAGGAAAATCCTTATGAAGAAATTTCTTGAGCTGTCTATAAACTCTTTTGTTTGTCTTATCTCTAAGAAAGATATTTAGATTTATTAAAATGATCCAATTACATTGTTTAGATAATTTCAACAAAGTATTTTCTTGTTCCGGAATCCTTTCTATTTTCTTTTTGGAATCTTTAGGTTTATACATTACTTTGGAGATCTTTATTCCTTGTCAAAGGGAAAGCAACACCCCTTTTTTCTTATTTCCTTATACTTATAAATAAAATATGAAGGATTCACTTCCATTCCACCTTATAATCAAAAGAGTTTTACCAATTTCCAACAATTTCACTTTCTCTCTTTTATTTTTTTTCTTGTTTGAATTGGATTTTTTTTGATCTCGATGTTAAGAATATACTGACAAAGTTTCTTTCAATTAATTAAAATGAAATTTAAGTTAATTCTCACTAACCATGGATTCTTTCCCTTATTTGATAGAACAAATAAAAAAATCAAACTTCGAGCTTCATAATGTACTGTTTACGGGTTTTTGAACAGAACAAATTATGTCGAACCAAAAGCATTTTCATTACTATAGAAAGAAAATGGCAGATGTAAAAATCCACAGAAAATTATGTCCTTCAAGTCGCACGTTGCTTTTTCCCACATCGTCTCAAACGAAGTTTTATCATAAGAGTCTTCTTTATTTTCGAAAATTATATAATCGATTCCATATTCCATATGGAATCATGAATAGTTGTTGGTTTAACCCCGATCATAGTCGCATATAATAAGCTTTATTTTATCACTTCAATGATAAAATAAAGCCTTTTTTTTAGGCGTCTAAGACCAGGGTTGTATTCCAACCTGACTAGATCTCCGACCAATACAGTCCTCGTGTTCCGAAACATCTCAAAAGAGAGATGACATTCCACGATTTTCCCAGTCTGATGCAAGAGTGCGTGGAATGTACGCTCGCTTACTTTGTCTATAACTATTCCGCTGTAATACAACACTATATAGTTTTACAGTTTTATGAATAAAATATAATCGATTCCATATGGAATCATGAATAGTTGTTTGTTTAACCCCGATCATAGTCGCATATAATAAGCTTTATTTTATCACTTCAATGATAAAATAGAGCCTTTTTTTTAGGCGTCTAAGACCAGGGTTGTATTCCAACCTGACTAGATCTCCGAGCAATACAGCGCTATTTTTACGAAACATCTCATAAGAGAGATGACATTCCACGATTTTCCCAGTCTGATGCAAGAGTGCCTGGAATGTACGCTCGCTGACTTGGTCTATCACTATTCCGCTGTAATACAACACTATATACTTCTCCAGTTTTATGAATAAAATATAATCGATTCCATATGGAATCATGAATAGTTGTTGGTTTAGCGATAGTTTTTTACGTCTACGAACTAATCGACATCTTTTACAAATTTTACGAACTGATGCTTTAATTTTCATACTTCTTATGTATTATCTTTTTTCTTTGTTTCATTTATTGGGAAAAAATAAGACTCATCTATTTTTTTTGATTATTTTATTGAGATGAAAAACTCCTCATTAGGTCTCAGAAAGAGAATCAAAAACCCAATCTGCCTAATCTTGGTTAGGCGTTGTGTCTTTGCTATTCCTTTGATCTGTTGATTTAGGGGAATCGCTGCTTATTGGATTTGTGGTTTCTGTCGATTCAGTAGAGGTGGGATTCTCCATCGCTTGATGGTCATTTTTCCTTTTTTCTAATCGAGTCTTTTTTGATTGAGGAGGAAATCTATAAAAAATCTTTCCTTTTTCTAGATCAAATTCACTTAACAGGATCTTGACTCTATCTCCCAGCAATACACGTATTCGATTGCGACGTATCTTACCAGAAAGATAACCCAGAACGATTCTATTACTATCATCCAAACGTACGTGGAACATTATATCTTTGATTGGATCCACAATTGTTCCTTCAAAAATAAATCGTTCATTGTTATCTTTTCCAGGACTACTGTTTTTTTTTTTTTTTTTCATAGTATACCTCCATTTTTGTATACTGAATGATTCAAAATATCATTTTTTTTAGTAATGCCATTACTGAGAGCTTTCTTTTTTATTTTTATGAGAATTACCATATATAACATAAAATTTCTCCTCCAATTCTTTGAAGTCGAGCTTCTCGATCTGTTATTATACCTCGAGAAGTAGACAGAATTACAATTCCTATTCCACCTAGAATCTTAGGAATTCGTTGATATTTCGAGTAAATTCGAAAACTGGGTCGGCTTATACGTTTTAAAATAGTTCTAGTTCTATATATTCCTTTTTTTCTATAAAAATGTAGACTTAAAATCAAGAAATTCTTGTTATTTTTTTTATGTTTCCGAACATTTTCAATAAAACCTTCTCTTAAAAGTATCTTAACAATGCTTTCAGTAATGTTTGTAGATGGTATTGGAACAGTTTCTTTTTTAGCCATGTCAGCATTTCTTATCAAAGTAATAAGATCGGAAATAGTGTCCTTACTCATGACAAATTCGAATTATGGATTCTCGCAAATTTTTTTGTAATCAACATGTTTTCCTTTTTTTATTTATTTTTTCAAATATATACCCTAAAAAAATCCCCCAATTTCATCTATTTAAGATATCCAATATAAAAGAGTCTCATTTACTAGATTAATAGTCTCAATTACTAGTTTTTATAATACATCAGGAGCTAATGAGAGAATTTTAGTAAAACGAAATTTTCTCAATTCTTCAGTGATTGCACCAAAAATCCTAGATCCTTTTGGATTTCCTTTTTGATCAATGACAACTGCTGCATTGTCATCGTATTTTATTATCATACCATCTTCACATTTGAATTCCTTACGTGTACGTACAATTACAGCTCGAATTACTTCAGATTTTTCTAGAGACATATTGGGAACTGCTTCTTTGATTACAGCAACAATAACATTACCAATTTGAGCATATCGTTGATTACTAGCTCCTATGATTCGAATACACATCAATTTTCGAGCACCGCTGTTATCTGCTACATTCAACATAGTTTGAGGTTGAATCATATCTTTCTTTTTTATTTCAATTTCTAAATTTCAGTACAAAAATAAAATAAAAAATATTTTCTATCCAGAAAAAAATAAACCTACACTTGCTTTTTAATCTTTAATACTTTATCCTTCTTCCTCTACATTTCTATTATGAAATAAGAAATTGAGTTTGTATAGGCATTTTGTGAGCAGCTATTGAGATAGCTCTTCTAGCGATAGTTTCTGATACTCCACTCATTTCATAAAGTATTCGACCTGGTTTAATAACGCATACCCAATATTTTGGATCTCCTTTACCTGAACCCATGCGTGTTTCCGTAGTCCTTATTGTAACAGGTTTGTCGGGAAACATACGTACCCATATTTTTGCACCACGACGCACATATCGTGTTATTGCCCTTCGTCCTGCTTCTATTTGTCTAGCTGTAATCCAGGCAGGTTCAAGTGCTTGAAGAGCATATCTGCCAAAAGAAATCGAATTACCTCGACGAGATATTCCCTTCATTCTTCCTCTATGGTGTTTACGAAATCTAGTTTTTTTTGGGTTATAGTCGATGGTTCTTTTTTGAATCTAATCTCTATTGCAAAACAGGACATGAGAATTTCTTCTCATCCAGCTCCTCGTGAATAAAAAAAGGATTCAAATTCATTTATTTCAGTTTCAAATTCATTTATTTCAGTATTGAATTCAATTTTTTCAATAAAAAAGGAATATTTATATATAATATAGAATAGAAAATATAATATAGAATAGAAATTAAGGCAGAGATGTTATTCATTTATGTATATTTAATAGATTTTAAATAGAGAATATGATGTTTCTTTGTTTTATAATGAATCTTTTCTTTCCTTATTTCTATTGAATCATGTCAAAATGGATTTTCGTAAATAAAAAGGTATTCCGCGGGCGAATATTTACTGTTTTCTTTTTCATTTTTTTCGTTCATTCGTAGGTTCGATTCATCACTTTCAGAATTTCAGAATAAATAATTAAATGTTTTCTCAGTTTGTTTCGCCATCCCACCTAATAAATTTTTAGAATTTTTTTAATAGAATTCTATATAGTCATAGGTTCTGTCGTTCCCATAGCTTCTCTATTCATGATTAGGCCCAAACTCTGCAATGGAGCTTCCAACAAAATTTGTTTTTGAGTCAATTTCCTTAGTTTTATTAACTCAGGACTCTTTATTCTTTTTTATTTTATTAATATTTCTAGTATTTTTGAATTGAATATTTGATTAAGATTCAAATTTTGATTATTGATGCTTTGTTACACTGCTTTTTCTGATTTATAGACCATACATATTGGGATGATATAACATTGATATCTTGTTCTTTCTTTCTATCACCTTTCCTTTTATAAAAATCCCTTTATTTTTACTTAAATAATCGGATTTTTTCTCTATGAATTATAGAAATAAAGAAGAGATTTCAGTTGCTACAAATATATGATTTATTCATATTTAAATCATTATAGTGACTTTTTCTTGGGATCTTGATAATACGAAGCAATAGGTTGGTTTTTAGTTTTTTTGATTAAAAAAAAAAATAAGTTTTTAGTAAGAATTTAGTTTATTTTTTCAATTCTTATTTTTAAATTTTAAAGAAAAAACTAACGAATCACACACTAAGCATAGCAATTATACTAAAAGAGTCAATCAAATTTTTATTTAACCCTAACTAATTCGAATTCTTTGTTTTCCATTTCTTTAATGGAAAAGAATTCATTAAAGAATTCTTCTTTTTTTCTTCTATGATTAGTATAAATATGGAAAACAAAGTCAATTTTTTCTACTTTATTCATTCTACTTTCTAAATATCCAAATTTTTAAGCCTAAAACTCCATAGACAGCTTGAATTGTATGAGAATAATAATCCATTTTGGTACAAATTATTTGTAGGGGTAGTTTACCCTTTCTTTTACTTTCTTTACGTGCGATATCTTTTCCGTCGATACGGCCTGCAAGTTGTATTTTGATTCCTTTTGTACCTGTAGATTTAGTTATATCAATAGCTTTTCTCATTGTCTTTCTAAAGGGAACTCTCTGTTTTAATTGTAAGGCTATAAATTCTGCAATAAGATTAGGGTGGCTATAAAGTGGTTCTTCAGTATATTGGACGAGTTGAATACGAAGTCTTCTGGGGTATCTTGTGGGGTATATAGAATAGAAGAATTCTTGTTTTTCTATATTTTCCTTGAAATCTTTCAGTGTTTCCCCTTTTAAGAATTTTGGTACCAATCCGCTATAGATTATGATTCGTACAAATGTTTTTTTTGCTCTAACTCCTTGTTTTTCAATTTGTATACGTATAATTCCTTCAAAGCCTAAGGGAGGTAGGCCTAAGGGAGGTCGGCCTAAGGGAGGTCGACTTAATTTACTTTTTTTTAAATAATGTTTTTTATTCTTTTTATTCTTTTTTTTTTTTTTTTTTTTTTTTAATTGTCTTAAATAATATTCTTGTAGTTCTTCTTGTGTTAATTCTTTTAAATAATATTCCTGTAGATATTTTTCTAGTTTATATTCTTCTGAATATTCTTTTTTAGCAATTTTTAGAAATTCTTTTATTTTTTTTTGTATATAATTCTTGAAAAAATTTCGTATTTTTTGATCTTCTTGTATACTCGTAGAATATTTTTTTGGTTCTTCAAACCAAACAGAATGATGACTGTGGGTTGTACCAAGTCTGAAACAAAGTGGATTTGTTTTTTGTCCCATAATTCTCTATTTTATTTTATTTTTTTCATCCATATCTTTTTAATTTAATATCTAGATTTTAGATTAATCTAATAAAGATTTCGATTTTTCCTTTAGTACGATTGTTATAAGACACGTGATTCTTTTTATTGGATAACTGTGTCCTTGAGCACAGAGTCTTGTCTTTTTTCTAATAGTACTCCTATTGACTTCGGCTTTACTAATGAATAAATCAGCATTGTTTAAACCCATATTATGATTAGCATTTCTTGCTGCAGAATAAACTAATTTGAAAATGAGAGAAGATGCTTGATAAGGCATGAATTTGAGTATCGTAAGTGTTTCTTCATAAGAACGTCCGCGAATCTGATCAATTATTCTTCGCGCTTTGGAAGCAGAAATACCTATATGTTGAGTTAAAACTTGGACTCCTTTACTTGAACTTGAGTTCTTTTTCATAGGGTTATTCCCTAATTTTTTAAGATTTTTCATAAGATTCTTTCTCCTTAAATCTTTGTTTGATCCCTATTTTTTTTTATTCTTCATTACAGATTTATTATCGTTATCGTTTCTTTCATCTATCGGGTCCTTCCGGGTAGGCGCGAATTCTCCCAATTTGTGACCTTTCATAGAATCTGTTATATAAATAGGTATATGTTCCTTTCCATTATGAATACCGATTGTATGGCCAACCATTGAGGGTATAATAGTTGATGCCCGAGACCAAGTGACTATTATTTCTCTCTCCTCCCCCATCTTGATTTTTTCAAATGTTTCCGATAAATGCTTAGCTACAAATCTTTTCTTTACTACAATCCTTTTTTTGACAATCCTTTTTTTTTCAATCCTTTTTTTTTCACCTATCACAGCTGATTACTCCTTTTTTTGCATGGAAAAGATTGATTGTCATTCTATGTCCAATAGAATGATCTAAGTATCGAGGTCAGAATCAATACAATAATTCGGAATGGAAAAAAGACAAAATCCTTTCTTTAGCTAGATAAGGGGCGGATGTAGCCAAGTGGATCAAGGCAGTGGATTGTGGATCCACCATGCGCGGGTTCAATTCCCGTCGTTCGCCCATCCCATTATTTCGAATTCCAAAAATTCGATTTGGAATATTCCTATTTACGGCGACGAAGAATCAAGCTATCACTATATTTTCTCCTTTTCCTACTTCTTCTTCCAAGCGCAGGATAACCCCAAGGAGTTGCGGGTTTTTTTCTACCAATTGGGGCTTTTCCTTCACCGCCCCCGTGTGGATGGTCCACAGGGTTCATAACTACTCCTCTTACCACAGGACGCTTACCTAGCCAACACTTCGATCCAGCTCTACCCAAACTCTTGAGCTTCACCCCAACATTACCCACTTGTCCGATTGTTGCTAAGCAGTTTTGGGATATCAAACGAACCTCCCCAGATGGTAATCTTAATGTGGCCGATTTACCCTCTTTTGCAATCAGTCTCGCTACAGCACCTGCTGCTCTAGCTAATTGTCCGCCTTTTCCATGTGTGAATTCTATGTTATGTATGGCCGTGCCTAAAGGCATATCGGTTGAAGTAGATTCTTCTTTTTTATCAAAAAAACCCCTTCCCAAACTGTACAAGCTTCTTCCAAAGCATACGGCTTTCTAGATGTATATGATGATATAGAAAAAAATAGATCTTTTCATCGTATAATGAAGTATCACATGAGTGGATATAGAGGAATCCGAATCTGCTGAATCATTCATGTTATCATCTTCTACATCCTAGGTCTCTCCGTTCCGTCATCTGGCTTATGTTTCTCATGTAGCATTCAGACCGAATGACTCTATCAAATTACGTCGATACTTCCACATATTACGGGTAACGTAGGAGACATCTCTTCGGCGGATCTTCATTACCACTGCTTAGCTTTCAATTCGCCTCTGACCATCAAATGAAATGTGAATAACCCTCCTCTCTTTGAAAGAAGGTGCGCTTCTAGTTCTGTGCGTGCTTCAAACAGTTTTCTCCATATTACCATATCTCGAGAGTCAATAATTCTCTATGAGAAACTACTGAACTCAATCACTTGCTGCCGTTACTCAACAGTTTTCTGTTGAGGTCTATTCCATAGAGGTACTCCAATTGGATCAGTGATCGATTTATAGGTTTTGTCGTAAACCTAATTGGTTACTTCCAATTACGTAAATCAATAGTTCAAACCGCACTCAAAGGTAGGGCATTTCCCATTGATATAAAAGCTTCTGTACCAGAAGCAATGGTATCTCCAATTCTAGCTCCTCTGGGATGTAAAATATATCTCTTCTCACCATCCCCGTAGTGTATAAGACAAATGTATGTATTTCGATTAGGGTCGTATTCTATGGTTACGATTCTACCAGATATGCTTTTTTGATTCCGTCGAAAATCGATTCGACGGTATAGACGCTTATGACCCCCCCCTCTATGCCTTACGGTAATGATTCCTCTGGCATTACGACCTTTACTACAATGATGTCGTCCATAGATCAATTTATTTCGTGGATTGGATTTCATTTGACTGTCTACAGCTCCTTTGCGTGTGCTCGGACTAGAGATTTTGTATAAATGGATCGCCATGTTATTAAGTATTTTTCTTGAAGTTCTTTTCTCTAGAAGAGGTGGAATAGAATAACCCGGTGCAAGCGGAATGATCATACGCCTGTAATGCATTGTATGTCCCATAATAAGTGCCCCTCTTTCGGGGTAGAAGATGACTATTTATAGCTATTACCTTAACAAGAAGAGTTCGACCCAATCCTTGATTTCTGTCTTTGTTGATCCTGATTCGACATTAGAAGTATACAAGGTCTTCAAGTTCTTCCTCCTGTAAGAATTTGTCATTGTTGAACAAATGCTTATCTACTTCTCCTTCCTCTCGGTATCTTTCTGAGAATTTCTTCTTTATATTTGACGAGAGTCAAAATAGTCAAATTCTTGATCCTCTCAAAAATCCATTATTGTCTAAGAAATATCGACATTCCCATTTTCCAGATTGTTCAAAATCTTCTATGTGGATCTAAGAATCTAATATCAATAGAAACCATATTCTCATCCGTAGGACTCCAAGTACCCGAATCAATCAAAGATTCGATTCGATCGAAACTCTCCATTGGTAAATGAAATGCACAATGTTGACAAATATATTTGTTTTTTTGCGCATATTTTTTGTAAATGGATGTCTCACAATTTTCACAATAAGTCTGTAAATGAGCGTATGGCCCAAATACATCGTCTTGATTTTGGTATTTAATGAAAGATTGATTCTTCCCGAAGACTTTTTCCTGTAACTACTGCATATTTGATTCCATCCATAAATCCATTTTCTTCCCTATGAGTTTCAGTATCGATCAGAATCCTAGTTCTTACTCTTCCTATGTTATGGTATGAATATACTATACCAATTAATTCGTTATGTATGGATGAGGAGATCCCATTGATAGAGAGCCAATTCCGATAGACTTTTTGAACGTTCCCATTAGCGTGCATCCAGTAGGAATTGAACCTACGAATTTGCCAATTATGAGTTGGGCGCTTTAACCATTCAGCCATGGATGCTTAACATAATAGGTATATTAAGATTATTGATCATAATCTCAACATTGGATCAAGAACGGGGTCAGAGAGAGCTAATTCGTCTAAAGCCATCGAACCGGCCCAACCAGCAACTAGAGTTGCTTTCATTATATAAAAAGAATAAAAAGAAAGCAATCGACCGGGATCATTCAATACGACAGTATGAACACGATACCAAGGTAAACCCATGGAAATACCCCTTTATCAAAGAGAAATAGAAACTATGTCACTTTATTTTATCAAAATTCAGAAGACTCTATAATGGGTACCTAAACTTTTGATACTGTGTACCTAAACTTTTTTTCAGTAGATTCTGTGGGTTCATTTTGATTTCATCTCATTGAAAATCAAAATAAGGGAACAACTCTGTTCGTAAGAACAAAGAGAAGCAGATCTATTCTATACCCGATAAGTACCAATACGCAACGGGAATATTGCATTATTGGAGAATAAATGGATACTTTTTGATCATTCGAATGATCAATCAATCCCTTCGTTACAGTTTTTTTGAATCGACAAGAAATCATGGATTTTCACCTTTCCTTATTGAAGTGAATAAAGGATATGCATTTTTTGGTTCAAATTTTGGAATATTAGGAATACCAAAAGTATCTTTTCAACGTCCTAGAACCGAACCGAAAAGCTTGGCTTGACATATAGTGCGACTTGTCAAATATATTGGGTCATATGGGATTTACCCCTTCTCTTCCCCGATCGAGATATCCTCTGTTTCGCCGAAGAGATATTGTATTGAGTAAACCATCATTCATTCGGAGCACGAAGTCAAATTTCAATATGAACTTTTTTTTTTCGAAAATAGCTAATTCGTTAAGTTAATAGGACAAGGAAAATCCATTAATAAAATCAATTCAAAAAAAGGATTTTCACAAGTTCTACAAAGAACTTTACTTTATTATTAACCTTTTTTTCTTATTTTTCACTCAATAACATATGAAAAAAACTCGCATAAGAAATTGGAGAAACGATCTCCACGGTGTCGTCAAAGATTTGTTAACAGATGTCGTATTTTTTTTAACAGGTGTCGTATTTGTTGTAGTAGCGATTCGTGTCCATAATCGAAATACCCATATAGGAGAAAGACAAAATATCTATTTGACGGAGTTTCTTCCTATTAATAATGAGGATCTTACATATCAAGAATTCCTCAATGGTCAATTTTTTTTTGACTATTTCTGCAAGGGTATCTTACATAAAGATACCTCAGGATCAGGAGAGTGGTGACACATTGTATAAACCTTTCATGTATAAAATAGATAAATTCTATCAAAAAATCTACATGAAATTCTATATATCTTTCATTTTTCCAAGAACTCTTTATCGAATGAAATCCCATCGAGAATTCTCTAAATTTCTCATTTCTCCAATTCCATTTCATCCAATTCAATTGGATCCAATTAAAGTAGATTATAGTTCTTTCATTTCAAAAAGAACTTTTGATCCAATTCAAACCGATCCAGAATTCTATAGAGCTAGTTCCTCGATCAAGTACCTTTTCAGATGGAAGACGGACCTGGGAGATCTTTTTTGGAAATCTATGATTTTTTGGAAATCTATGAATTGATCGGATTCAAAAGTAAAAAACTTGCGTCAATATCTCACAAACATGGAGTGTGAATCAAATCCATGTTCTGAGAAATCTTTCCCATCCGGAAAGAAGTAAAATGGAGTCTTTTTCGTTTTCGAAGGAAAAAGAAATACATTCGTAAACGTAACATGAAGATAATAGAAGAAAGCAATCTTATTTCTTTAATCATTTTCGAAGGAGATATTCAAGATCGTAATTATTATTACCAATACAAAATTTATAAAAAATTTCTGCTAATGACATTGGATACGATGGGGTTCGAACTTATAAATCCTTTCCAACATTTATTCCTGCTGGATATTCCCAAACTTGGTATCCAAAATTGAGGATATATTGGATATACCATGGGTAATTCTTGAAAACATTCTTGACTCTGATAAGTGAGAAAATCTTTTTGAAATGAACTCTGATAAATAATAAGATTTCGAGTATTTTTATATCCCTAAAACTAATAAATAAGACTCATCTGTCTGGAAAAAAGAATGATTCTTTCTTTGACACTTTCTTTATTTTCATATAAGTCATTGATACCGGATGAGTTCTTCTTATTAATCCCTTTCGTTCTTATTTTTGCTGGATATCTCGCTTGTTTCAACCTTAGTTCATATGCTACTGTTGAAGCATGAATTGAAATCTTAGATCAAAGCACTATGTATGGATGATATAAACTGCCTAAACAAGACATGAATAAAAGAACTATTCATTATACTTTCCCCGGTTCTATTTCTACCGCGGGCCTTACGCAATCGATCGGATGATATAGATATCCCTTCAACACAACATAGGTCATCGAAAGGATCTAGGACAACTCACCAAAGCACGAAAGCCAGGATCTTTCAGAAAGTTGATTCCTTTTTCAAGAGTGCATAACCGCATGGATAAGCTTACACTAACCCGTCAATTTTGGATCCAATTGCGGATTTTCCTTGGGAGGTATCGGGAAGAGATTGGAATGGAATAATATAGATTCATAAGGTTCTCTATTGATTCTATCCCTATGGGATAGAAGAAGAAAAATCGAAATGAAATCAAGAATCCAGGAAAAAAAGGAAATCAAAAAATAAGTAGAAGATAGAAAGGATTAAAAATGAATAAATTGAAACTCATAATGGAACGATTTTGTCTTTTTTCCATTCCGAATTATTGTATTGATTCTGACCTCGATACTTAAGAAATTGGGTAAGCTAAACCCAACCGCTAATATGGGGTTTTATCCCGTCTGAGTTCTTATAAGAAATGATCTTATATCCTATATTAGAACTCACTTTAGATTTTTTTATACTCAAAAGGAGGTATTATGAAAAATCAAAATAAAAAAGACTTTTTCATTTTTGTGGGTACAGTAATCACCAAATTCCGAGAAGACATGTTCCACGTACGTCTAAAAAATCACCCCAATAAAAGGGTTGTTCTTTGTTATCTGTCGCTTAGTATGCGTAGGAGTGGAATCCGGGTATTTGTAGGCGATGGGGTTCAAATCCATCAAAAAAAAAATGGGTTTAAGAAAACCATTGTTTGTCTTGATAAGAGGAAGTCGTGAACTAAGAAAAATCTTTTCATCAATATAGTACCATACTCAGGTATAAGAGAATCTGTAGATGAAATATTACGAAATCTCAAGACAATTAGCCTCACCAATCAAGTTATCAAAGCATCGATATCGATTTCGGAGAGTGGTCCAATGCTTTTTACTGCCAAAAATATAAACCTACCGGATTTTGTTCACATAGTCAACGAAGACCAACCTATTGCGTATATAACAGGACCAATAGATCTATCAATTGAATTGATATTAGAACGAGATAGAGGGTATAACCCTCGACACTTAGATACTCTTTCTCTGATTAGAAATCAGAGGGGAATTAATGGATTTGAAAGTAAAAGTTTCAATGGAAATGTAAAAAGAAGTGTCGTCAATGACAATGTCAAATATGGCGATTATAGCGATGAAAATTGCAGTTTTACTTTTCCCATAGATAGCACATTTACTCCTGTGCTACAGGTCAATTATACGTATCATGCGAATAAACAGTATTATGATCCGCTTAAAAAAAAAATTGACTCCGAGGAAATACTATTTCTCGAGATATGCACGAATGGAAGTTTGACTCCTGTAGAAGCACTTCGTGAAGCTTGTCTTCATTTGATTGATTTTTTTCAAATTGTGCCCCTCTTATGAAGAAGAAAATCTCTTTTTGAGAGAAAGGGATGAAAAGGATTTCTTTTTGATATTTCAACAAATTTCTCAGAAATATCTGCGTATGGATATACAAAAGTTATGGTCTAATATAAAACAAATACTTATCAACACTCCATATTTTTTTTGCAAAAAAAGGACATATAATGAAGAAAATATCTTTCATAACGGAGGAATGAAATAAGATGAAACAAGAGGAATTCAAAAAGATGATTACAAGTGGAGAGCAAATGGAAAAGAAACTCATAATGGAACGATTTTGTCTTTTTTCCATTCCGAATTATTGTATTGATTCTGACCTCGATACTTAAGAAATTGGGTAAGCTAAACCCAACCGCTAATATGGGATTTTATCCCGTCTGAGTTCTGATAAGAAATGATCTTATATCCTATATTAGAACTCACTTTAGATTTTTTTATAGTCAAAAAAGGAGACTCCTACATTGAAAAAACATTATATAAAAAGACATTCTATGTGTAAGTTGCTAATAATCCAAATCTTTTCTGAATTGGTGAAGCAAGTTATCTTTTTAGAATTCGTGAAACAACTTATCTGCAAAATTTTATTACGATATTATCCTTTATTAAAAAGATATTGTCCCTTTGATAAATACAATTCTGATTCTTTTCTAGATTCAAAAAAATCAATAAAATCAGAAGAATCAAC